ACAACAATTAGCCAATCTAGATTTACGAATTATTATAGACTATTCATTGGTAGAATGGAAAGAATTGGAGGAAGAGGAACCCACAGGGAACGAATGGGAAGATCGAAAAGTTGGAAGAAGAAAAGATTTTTTGCTTAGACGCATGGAATTGGCTAAGCATTTTATTCGAACAAATATAGAACCAAAATGGATGGTTTTGCGTCTATTACCAGTTCTTCCTCCTGAGTTGAGACCAATCTATCATATAGATGAGGATAAACTAGTGACCTCGGATATTAATGAAATCTATAGAAGAATTATCTATCGGAATAATACTCTTACAGATCTATTAACAACAAGTATAGCTACGCCAGAAGAATTAATAATATCTCAGGAAAAATTGCTACAAGAAGCCGTGGATGCACTTCTTGATAATGGAATCTGCGGACAACCAATGAGGGATGATCATAATAGAGTTTACAAGTCGCTTTCAGATGTAATTGAAGGCAAAGAAGGAAGAGTTCGTGAGACTCTGCTTGGTAAACGGGTCGATTATTCAGGGCGGTCCGTGATTGTCGTGGGCCCTTCACTTTCATTACATCGATGTGGATTGCCTCGCGAAATAGCAATAGAACTTTTCCAGGCATTTGTAATTCGTGACCTAATTAGAAAACATCTTGCTTCGAACATAGGAGTTGCTAAGAGTCAAATTCGGAAAAAAAAACCGATTGTATGGGAAATACTTCAGGAAATTCTGGATGACCATCCTGTATTGCTGAATAGAGCGCCTACTCTGCATAGATTAGGCATACAGGCATTCCTCCCCGTTTTAGTGGAAGGGCGCGCTATTTGTTTACATCCATTAGTTTGTAAGGGCTTCAATGCAGACTTTGACGGGGATCAAATGGCTGTTCATGTGCCTTTATCTTTGGAGGCTCAAGCAGAGGCGCGTTTACTTATGTTTTCTCATATGAATCTTTTGTCTCCAACTATTGGGGATCCGATTTCGGCACCAACTCAAGATATGCTTAGTGGACTCTATGTCTTAACGAGTGGAAATCGTCGGGGTATTTGTGTAAATAGGTATAATCCATGTAATCGTAGAAACTATCAAAATGAAGATAATAACTATAAGTATACAAAAAAAAAAGAACCCTTTTTTTGTAATCCCTATGATGCAATTGGAGCTTATCGGCAAAAACGAATCAATTTAGGTAGTCCTTTGTGGCTGCGGTGGCGACTAGATCAACGCGTTATTGCTGCAAGAGAAGTTCCCATCGAAATTCACTATGAATCTGTGGGGACCTATTATGAGATTTATGGACACTATCTAATAGTACGAAGTATAAAAAAAGAAATTCTTTATATATATATTCGAACCACTCTTGGTCATATTTCCCTTTATCGAGAAATAGAAGAAGCCATACAGGGGTTTTGGCAGGGCTGTTGTAATTCTATGCTACCAACGGGAATTCGAGTCTCTCCGGGTTAACTAGGACCATAAGTGCAGAATTTCTACGTGAATCAAGATCTAGAAAAGGAAGTTTTCCAATCACTGACTCAAGCCCATTGTAAAATTCTACTCAGCGCAATATGGAGGTACTGATGGCAGAACGGCCCACTCAGGTCTTTCACAATAAAGTGATAGACGGAACTGCCATGAAACGGCTTATTAGTCGATTTATTGATCACTATGGAATAGGATATACATCACATATCCTGGATCAAGTAAAGACTCTGGGTTTCCGACAAGCTACCGCCGCATCCATTTCATTAGGAATTGATGATCTTTTAACAATACCTTCTAAAAGATGGCTAGTTCAAGACGCTGAACAACAAAGTTTTATTTTGGAAAAACACCATCATTATGGGAATGTACACGCGGTAGAAAAATTACGTCAATCGATCGAAATATGGTATGCCACAAGTGAATATTTGCGACAAGAAATGAATCCTAATTTTCGGATGACCGATCCTTTTAATCCAGTCCATATAATGTCTTTTTCGGGAGCCAGAGGAAATGCATCTCAGGTACATCAATTAGTAGGTATGAGAGGATTAATGTCGGATCCTCAAGGGCAAATGATTGATTTACCCATTCAAAGCAATTTACGCGAAGGACTGTCTTTAACAGAATACATTATTTCTTGTTACGGAGCCCGTAAAGGGGTTGTGGATACCGCTATCCGAACATCAGATGCAGGATATCTCACGCGTAGACTTGTTGAAGTAGTTCAACACATTGTTGTACGTCGAACAGATTGTGGCACCGTTCGAGGTATTTCTGTAAGTCCTCGAAATGGAATGATGACGGACAGGATTTTTATCCAAACATTAATTGGCCGTGTATTAGCAGATGATATATATATAGGTTCGCGATGTATTGCTACTAGAAATCAAGATATTGGGGTTGGACTTGTCAGTAGATTCATAACTTTTAGAGCACAACCAATCTCTATTCGAACCCCCTTTACTTGTAGGAGTACATCTTGGATTTGTCAATTATGTTATGGCCGGAGTCCAGCTCATGACGACCTGGTCGAATTGGGAGAAGCCGTAGGTATTATTGCAGGTCAATCTATTGGAGAACCGGGCACTCAATTAACATTAAGAACTTTTCATACCGGCGGAGTATTTACAGGGGGTACTGCAGAACATATGCGAGCCCCTTCTAATGGAAAAATAAAATTCAACGAGGATTTGGTTCATCCGACACGTACACGTCATGGACATCCTGCTTTTCTATGTTCTAGAGACTTGTATGTAACTATTGAGAGTGAAGATATTATACACAATGTGTGTATTCCGCCCAAAAGTTTTCTTTTAGTTCAAAACGATCAATATGTAGAATCAGAACAAGTGATTGCTGAGATTCGCGCGAGAACCTCCACTTTGAATTTGAAAGAGAAGGTTCGAAAACATATTTATTCTGACTCAGAAGGCGAAATGCACTGGAATACTGATGTGTACCATGCACCTGAATTTACATATGGTAATATTCATCTCTTACCAAAAACAAGTCATTTATGGATATTATTAGGGGAGCCCTGGAGATACAGTCTAGGCCCTTGTTCGATCCACAAGGATCAAGATCAAATGAACGCTTATTCTCTTTCTGTCAAGCCAAGATATATTGCTAACCCCTCAGTAACTAATAATCAAGTGAGACACAAATTTTTTAGTTCGTATTTTTCTGGTAAAAATCAAAAAGGAGATAGGATTCCTGATTATTCAGAACTGAATCGAATGACATGTACGGATCATTGTAATCTCAGATATCCGGCCATTCTCGACGGTAATTCTGATTTATTGGCAAAGAGGCGAAGAAATAGATTCATCATCCCACTCGAATCGATTCAAGAAGGCGAGAACCAACTAATACCTTCTTCAGGTATCTCAATGGAAATACCCAGAAATGGTATTCTCCGTAGAAATAGTATTCTTGCTTATTTCGATGATCCTCGATATATAAGAAAGAGCTCGGGACTTACTAAATATGAGACTCGAGAACTAAATTCAATCGTCAACGAAGAGAATTTGATTGAGTATCGAGGAGTCAAGGTATTTTGGCCAAAATACCAAAAGGAAGTAAATCCATTTTTTTTTATTCCCGTGGAAGTCCACATTTTGTCCGAATCTTCTTCCATAATGGTACGGCACAATAGTATTATTGGGGCAGATACACAAATCACTTTCAATAGAAGAAGTCGGGTAGGCGGATTGGTCCGAGTGAAGAAAAAAGCAGAAAAAATGAAACTGATAATCTTTTCTGGAGATATCCATTTTCCTGGAAAGACAAATAAGGCATTCCGATTGATACCGCCAGGAGGGGGAAAACCAAATTCCAAAGAATACAAAAAATTGAAAAATTGGCTCTATATCCAACGAATGAAACTTTCCAGGTATGAAAAAAAGTATTTTGTTTTGGTTCAACCTGTAGTCCCATATAAAAAAACGGATGGTATAAATTTAGGAAGACTTTTCCCGCCGGATCTCTTGCAGGAAAGTGATAATCTACAACTTCGAGTTGTCAATTATATCCTTTATTACGACCCAATTCTTGAAATTTGGGACACAAGTATTCAATTAGTTCGGACTTCTTTAGTGTTGAATTGGGACCAAGACAAAAAAATCGAAAAAGCCTGTGCTTCCTTTGTTGAAATAAGGACAAATGGTTTGCTTAGATATTTTCTAAGAATCGACTTAGCTAAGTCACCTATTTCTTATACCGGAAAAAGGAACGATCTGTCGGGTTCAGGATTGATCTCTGAGAATGGATCAGATCGCGCTAATGTCAATCCATTTTCTTCCATTTATTCCTATTCCAAGTCAAGGATTAAAGAATCCCTTAATCCAAATCAAGGAACTATCCATACGTTGTTGAATCGAAATAAGGAATCTCAATCTTTGATAATTTTGTCATCATCCAATTGTTTTCGAATAGGCCCATTCAACGATGTAAAATCTCCCAATGTGATAAAAGAATCAATCAAAAAGAACCCCCTAATTCCAATTAAGAATTCGTTGGGCCCGTTAGGAACAGGTTTTCCAATTTCTAATTTTGATTTATTTTCCCATTTAATAACCCATAATCAGATCTTGGTAACTAACTATTTGCAACTTGACAATTTCAAACAGATTTTTCAAATACTTAAATATTATTTACTGGATGAAAATGGTCAAATTTATAATCCCTATTCATGCAGTAACATCATTTTGAATCCATTCCATTTGAATTGGTATTTTCTCCATTACAATTATTGTGAAGAGACATCTCCAATCGTTAATCTTGGGCAGTTTCTTTGTGAAAATGTATGTATAGCAAAAAAAGGACCGCATTTAAAATCGGGTCAAGTTCTAATTGTTCAAGTTGACTCTGTGGTAATACGATCAGCTAAGCCTTATTTGGCTACTCCAGGAGCAACTGTTCATGGACATTATGGGGAAATCCTTTACGAAGGCGATACATTAGTTACATTTATATATGAAAAATCAAGATCTGGTGATATAACGCAAGGTCT